TTTGTGCATGATTAGGTTTTCTTTTATACGGTTGGTTGTTTTAGGTATCTTATCAGTATGTGGAGAGTTGGTTTGTGTGTTGTGTGATTTAATTTACGAGATACTCAGATGGCACATTAATAAATTGAACGTATATAATAAGAATTAGAAAGGGAGGTGGTGTATGGATGTGTGAAGTTTGTAGTAGAGCATGTTTCTTGTTTTTGGGGTTTGGCAAGAGTTAGTCATGCGGGGGGGGTAGGGGGGGGGGTTTGGCTATAGATACGTGTATACGTGTATACGTGTATACGTGTATACGTGTATACGTGTATACGTGTATACGTGTATACGTGTATACGTGTATACGTGTATACGTGTATACGTGTATACGTGTATACGTGTATACGTGTATACGTGTATACGTGTATACGTGTATACGTGTATATGTGTATATGTGTATATGTGTATATGTGTATATGTGTATATGTGTATATGTGTATATGTGTATATGTGTATATGTGTATATGTGTATATGTGTATATGTGTATACGTGTATGCGTATGTGTGTGTTGTTTTCTTCTTATGTCCATCAAGCATGGAGTTCTAGCATACCTTGATTTTTATTATGTGGGTTAAGAATATTGACTTCAAAGTCCAGCTACAATTGAATTGACTGAGACCATGCCTTGACGGCTATGCTGAGTCACAGCATCCTAAAAATTAAAAAATACCAAATGTATGACAGAACAGTTATGTTGATCATGGGCCAGTCTAGTCATTAGTCCATCGAGATGTCTTATTTAAGGGGAACGTGTGGGCGATCTTAATTATCATGGCCCTGAAGTAAGAACCAGATGCCAGGTATAGTTTCAGTATAGAAACCCCCAGAACGTATGGGCCCGGAGCGAGAAGAGGGACATTTCCCGAGCGGGTTGCTGGTTTCACGGAGGATGGTAGATCAAGAGTTTGAATTGTGGTAGGGGATATCCATTTTGAAGAGAATTGTTACTGACTGAATGCGCTAATGAACGACCAATAGATTAATGTTTTATGTCCTGTTATAGGTAACTCTTGGCTATGAATATCCATGCTGAGCTGGTGTTATGTTGATCAATACTGCTATGTATTATAGTCCACCTTGTCATTATCATACGTGCTTGTTATTCCTGCTCGGAGAACTTAATATGTACGATTATACAGTTATGTACTATGTACGATTAACATTTAAAGTACTCAAGCATTATTGATGTGGAATATAACATAATGCACGATATACATAGACTGTTGTATTATGTACATGTATATGTTACAGGGGATAGTTTAATTATGAGAATGTCAGCTTTGGGTGCTGATGGTGGGACTTTGTTTCTCCCCTGATGCCCTGAGGGGAGTGTTTCCCCATTGCTGGTTTACAAGACCAGGGTAATAATTTATACTATGAGGACTCTTCATTTGAGTATTTTGTTTTCGATTAGGCTAGCGGTGGGTATAAGGATGAGGATGATGGAGAAGTATAGGATTGATGCTATTTGGCCAATGATAATGAATGGGGGTTCAACGGGTTGTCCGCCGATTCATGTTAAGGTGAGAAGGTCTGCAGTTAGTATTCAAAATAGGCATTGGCTGATTGGACGGAATATTAGGCTTCGTTGTTTTGATGTGTGGAGGAGTGGGAAGGCTGCTAGGACTAGGATTGATAGCATGAGAGCTACTACTCCACCGAGTTTGTTGGGGATGGATCGTAGGATTGCGTATGCGAATAGGAAGTATCATTCTGGTTTAATGTGTGGTGGTGTGTTTAGGGGGTTGGCTGGTGTGTAATTGTCTGGGTCTCCTAGTAGATCTGGTGAGAATAGTACTAGTGCTAAGAGTGGGGTAAGTAGGAGTAGGAATCCAAAGGAGTCTTTGATGGTGTAGTATGGGTGGAATGGGATTTTGTCGGAGTCTGAGTTAATTCCTAATGGGTTGTTTGATCCTGTTTCGTGTAAGAATAGGAGGTGAACTATTGCTAGTGCTGTGATGATGAAGGGTAAGATGAAGTGGAATGCGAAGAATCGGGTTAGGGTTGCTTTGTCTACGGAAAAGCCGCCTCAGATTCATTCTACTAGGTTGGATCCGATATATGGGATTGCTGAGAGTAGGTTTGTGATTACTGTGGCACCTCAGAAGGATATTTGTCCTCATGGGAGTACATATCCTATGAAAGCAGTGGCTATAACTATAAGTAGTAAGATGATACCAATATTTCATGTTTCTGTAAAGGTGTAGGATCCGTAGTAGATTCCTCGTCCTGCGTGTAGGAACAGGCAGATGAAGAATATGGATGCTCCGTTGGCGTGAAGGTACCGGATGATTCAGCCGTAGTTCACGTCTCGGCAGATGTGTGCGACTGAAGAAAATGCTGTTGTGGTGTCTGATGTGTAGTGTATTGCTAGGAATAGTCCTGTTGCAATTTGTAGGATTAAGCAGATTCCTAGTAGGGATCCGAAGTTTCATCACGCTGAGATATTGGATGGTGTTGGGAGGTCGATGAATGAGTGGTTGATAATTTTTGTTAGTGGGTGTGTTTTTCGGATGTTTGTCATTAAGGGTTTCTGTAGTTGAATTACAACGATGATTTTTCATGTCATTAGTCTCGGTTAGAGTCCGTGTGGAAACTATGACTTATTCTATGTACTTGTTGAGTATTATATTTATGTTGGGTTTTGTGGGGTTTTCTTCTAAGCCTTCTCCCATTTATGGTGGTTTTGGGTTAGTTGTTAGTGGTGGGGTTGGTTGTGGGTTGATTTTAAGTTTTGGGGGTTCTTTTTTGGGGTTGATGGTATTTTTAGTTTATTTGGGTGGGATGATGGTGGTGTTTGGTTATACCACGGCTATGGCCATTGAGGATTATCCTGAGACGTGGGGTTCTAATGTGGTTATTTGAGGTGCTTTGGTGTTTGGTTTGTTTGTTGAGTTGGTTTTTTTGATTTTGTTGGTGGGTAATGATGAGGTGAATGTGTTGGGTGGTGTTTATAATACAAGTGATTGGGTTGTTTATAGTGGTGAAGGGGTTGAGTATGTTAATAAGGATGTTATGGGTGTTGCGGCTGTTTATAGTTATGGAAGTTGGTTAATGGTGTTGGCTGGTTGGTCTTTATTTGTAAGTATTTTTATTGTTCTTGAGATCACTCGTGGTCGTTAAATGATAATTGTTAGTGCCAGGGCTATTGATAGCAGGAAAGATAAGAAGTATAGTTTGACTATTCCTTTTTGGTTTGATACGGTAATAGAGGCTTTAATTTGTATATTGGCTATTAATTTTGGTGTAATTTTTTCTGTTCAGACTGTGTCTAGGAGGGTTGAGGCTGCTTTTTGGCTAAGTAGTAGTGTGTTTTTAGGTGAAGTGCGGTGTATGATGGTCGGGAAGAATCCAAGTATTGTGGAAAATGATTTGGTATCGGAGTTTAGGTTTAGTTTCAGGTTGTATGTTATATTGTTTAGTTCTATTGCGATGATGAAACCTAGGATAGTGATTCCTAGAGCTATTAGTTTTAGATGCAGGGGTATGGTTAATGTGGGGTTGTTTATGGGGGTGATGCTATTTGAGATGATGAACCCGGCAAAAATGCTTCCTAAGAGTAGTCGTTTGATAGAATTTGTAAGTTGTGGGTTGTTTTCATTGATGTTGATGAGTGGGTGGAATCGGGGTTGCCCTAGGAGGGCGAAGAAAATGATTCGTGTGCTGTATGCGGCTGTTAGGGAGGTTGCAATGAGTGTAATTAGTAGGGCTCAGGCGTTGGTGTACGACGTGTTAGCGGATTCGATAATAAGGTCTTTTGAGTAGAACCCTGTTAGGAAGGGCATGCCTGTGAGTGCTAGGCTTCCTACTACTAGGGAGGAAGTTGTGAATGGTATTGCTTTGGCTAGTCCGCCTATTTTGCGGATATCTTGTTCGTTGTTGAGGCTGTGGATGATGGATCCTGAGCATATGAATAGTATTGCTTTGAAGAATGCGTGGTTACAGATGTGGAGGAATGATAGGTAGGGTTGGTTGATTCCTAAAGTGACTATTATTAGGCCTAGTTGGCTGGAAGTTGAGAATGCGATAATTTTTTTGATGTCATTTTGTGTCAGGGCGCAGATTGCTGTGAAGAGGGTTGTGATAGCTCCTAGGCATAATATTATTGATGTGATTAGTCGATTTGATTCTAGGATAGGGTGAAATCGGATTAGGAGGAAAATTCCTGCTACAACTATTGTGCTTGAGTGGAGTAGGGCTGATACTGGCGTGGGGCCTTCTATGGCTGAGGGTAGTCATGGGTGGAGTCCAAATTGGGCTGATTTTCCAGCGGCGGCTAGTAGTAGGCCTAGTAGGGGGATTGTTGTTGTTTTAGGGTCTATGAATAGTTGTTGAAGGTCTCATGAGTTGGAGTATATTGAGAATCATGCTATTGATAGGATAAATCCGATGTCTCCGATTCGATTGTACAGAATTGCTTGTAGTGCTGAGGTGTTGGCTTCGGTACGTCCGTGTCATCAACCAATGAGGAGAAATGATATAATTCCTACTCCTTCTCATCCGATGAACAGTTGGAATAGGTTATTTGCCGTGACTAGGATTAGTATGGTGATGAGGAAAAATAGTAGATATTTAAGGAATTGGTTAATGTTGGGGTCGGAGTGTATATATCATAGGGAGAATTCTATGATTGACCATGTTACAAATAGGGCAACTGGCACGAATAGTAGTGAGAAGTAGTCTAGTTTGAGGCTGAGTGAGATTTTCATGGTGTGGATGGTGAGTCAGTGTCAATTGGATACGATGGTTTCGTTGCCTAGGTGAATAAATATGATTATGGGGATTATGCTGGTGATGAATGCTAGTTTTACTGAGGTTTTGGTATATTCAGAATAGTTTTTGTTTTTGTAAAGGTTTGTTAGTGATGCTAGGATGGGGTACATGAGGATGATGAATGTTATGATTATGGACAGGGCTAGTACGTTTATTACTTTTATTTGGAGTTGCACCAATTTTTTGGTTCCTAAGACCAACGGATAACTTCTATCCTTTAAAAGTAAGAAAGCCATATTTTTAGGTATGGTGGCATGAGTTAGCAGTTCTTGCGTACTTTCTTGGTAAATAAGAAAGTTTTACTTTCTGATTCTAGATTCACAATCTAGTGTTTTTGTTAAACTATATTTACAGAATATTGTGCCGAGGATAATTTTTGGGTTTAAGGAAAGTAGAAGCAGGGGGAGTAGGTGGAGGAAAACCAGGGAGTTTTCTCGTGTGAATGATGGGTGGATGTTGTTAATGTGATAGGCAGGTTTTCCCCGTTGGGTTGTGGTTAGTATGTAAAGGGTATATAGGGCTGTGATTAGTGTGTTAGCCCCTATTAAAAGGATGGTGAAGTTGGATCATGAGAATGAGGAGGCGATAATTATTAGTTCTCCGATTAGATTAATTGTTGGGGGTAATGCGAGATTAGTCAGACTTGCTGTGAGTCATCATAGGGCTATTAGTGGGAGTATAGTTTGTAGGCCTCGAGCTAGGAGTATGGTTCGGCTATGTACTCGTTCGTAGTTTGTGTTTGCTAGACAGAATAGGACTGATGAAGTTAGGCCATGGGCTACTATCAGCGCTGTGGCTCCTATGAAGCTTCATGGGGATTGGATTAGGATGGCTACGATCACTAGTGCTATGTGGCTAACTGATGAATATGCGATTAGGGATTTTAGGTCTGTTTGTCGTAGACAAATTGAGCTTGTTATTAATATTCCTCATAGTGAGAGTAGTATAAATGGGTATATTATGTGGTTTGTGATGGGTGATAATAGGACGGTAATTCGTATCATGCCATATCCTCCTAGTTTTAGTAGGATTGCTGCTAGTACTATGGAGCCGGCGATAGGTGCTTCAACATGGGCTTTGGGTAGTCATAGGTGTAGGCCATATAGTGGTATTTTAACTATAAATGCTATTATACATGCTAGTCATAGCAGGTCGTTTGATCATGATAGGTTTAGTTGTTCTGAGTAGTTGTTTAGGATATGGAGGTTTAGGGATCCTAATGAGTYTTGTAAGTAGATTAGTGCAACTAAGAGGGGTAGGGATCCAGTTAGTGTGTAAAATAAGAAGTATAGGCCTGCGTTAAGTCGTTCTGTTTGGTTTCCTCATCGTGTAATAATGATTAATGTTGGGATTAGTGTGGCTTCAAATAGGATGTAGAATAAAATTAGTTCTGTGGCTGTAAATGTTATGATTAGTAGAGTTTGTAGTAGTACTAGTATAGTAATATATATCTTTTTTCGTCCTACGGGTTCTTTGTTTATGTGTTGTTGGCTAGCTATGATTATTAATGGTAGTAGTCAGGCTGTTAGGATTAGGAGGGGGGCTGAGAGAGAGTCTGAGGAGAATAGTAGTGAGAAGTTGAGGCTGTTTTCGTTTGATTGGTTTAGGGTGAGTAGGCATAGTATGCTGATTAGTAGGCTGTGGACGGTGGAGTTAATTCAGATTATGTTGTTTTTTGAGAATCATGTTATTGGGATAAGTATAATTGTTGGTATAATGATTTTTAGCATTGTAGGAGGTTTAGGTTTTGTACATAGTCCGTTCCGTATGTATTTGATATTGTGACCAGTAGGGCTAATCCTACTGCGGCTTCGCAGGCTGCAAAGACTAAGATGATGATGGGGAGTATAAATGATAGGGTGATGTTAAAGTTCAGAGTAATTAAGGTTGTGGTGATGAAAATTGATAGTATTATACCCTCGAGGCATAGGAGTGAGGATATTAAGTGTGATCGATAGATTAGTGCTCCTAATAGGGATGCTAGGAAGGCTAAGAATAGGTTAATTAGGATGGGGGACATTTTGGTGCTTATGAGTGGTTCATAATCTAATGAGTCGAAATCATTTGCTTTGTTTTAAACTAAGCACCATATTCATTTCACTCTAATCCTTTTTGAGATCATTCGTATGCTAGCCCTAGAGATAGGACGATGATTAGAGCTAGTGCTATGAGGATGACTGGGTAAAGGTTGTTTGTTTGTAGTGCTCAGGGGAGGGGGAGGAGTAGAGCGATTTCAAGGTCAAATAGAAGGAAGGTGATTGCGATTAGGAAGAATTTTATTGAGAATGGGAGTCGTGCTGAGCCCATGGGGTCAAATCCGCATTCATATGGATTTGATTTTTCGTTGTAGATGTTGATTTGTGGGATTCAGAATGCGATGGTGATTAGGAAGATTGCTAGGAGGGAGTTTAGGGTTAATGCGACGATTAGGTTGATTACTCTCTTTTGGGTTTATACCAAATCTAGTTGATTGGAAGTCAGCTGTACTAATTAATACTAAGGGAGTATGAGCCTCATCAATAGATGGAGACGTATAGGAATAGTCATACTACATCAACGAAGTGTCAGTATCAGGCTGCGGCTTCGAAACCAAAGTGATGTTTTGATGTAAAATGGAATTTTAGTTGCCGAGCTAGGCATACTGATAGGAATGTGGAGCCGATAATTACATGTAGGCCGTGGAATCCTGTTGCTATGAAGAAGGTTGAGCCGTAGATGCCGTCAGAGATTGTGAATGAGGTTTCAAAATATTCTGAGGCTTGTAGGAGGGTAAAATAAATGCCTAGTAGGATGGTGATTGATAGTGCTTGGATTATGTTTTTTCGGTTTCCTTCTATTAGACTATGATGGGCTCAGGTGATGGATACGCCCGATGCGAGGAGAACTGATGTGTTGAGAAGAGGGACGTCTAGTGGATCTAGTGGGTTGATGCCAGTGGGTGGTCAGCAGCCTCCCAATTCTGGGGTTGGGGCCAGGCTAGAGTGGTAAAAGGCTCAGAAAAATCCAGCGAAGAAGAATACTTCTGAAACGATGAACAGCACTATTCCGTAGCGCAATCCTTTTTGAACAACTGGTGTGTGATGACCTTGGAATGTGCCTTCTCGTACTACGTCCCGTCACCATTGGTATATGGTTAGTGAGTTGGTGAGTAGTCCTAGTATCAATAGGGGTATCGAGTTGAAGTGAAATCATATTGCTAGGCCAGATGTTATCAGGAGGGCAGATAATGCTCCTGTCAGTGGTCATGGACTCGGGTTAACTATGTGGTAGGCGTGAATTTGGTGGGTCATTATGTATTGTCATGGAGATATAGGCTGACTAGGAGTGTGAATACGTAAGCCTGGATTAGGGCTACTGCGAATTCGAGAATTGTGAGGAGGATTAGAATGATGAATGTTATTAAGGCTGTGGTTGGGCTAATTGTTAGTAGAGCTAGTGTGGCTCCGCTGATTAGATGGATTAATAGGTGGCCTGCTGTGATGTTGGCTGTTAGTCGAACGGCTAATGCTACTGGTTGAATGAATAGGCTGATAGTTTCGATAATGATTAGTATTGGAATTAGGGGGGTTGGGGTTCCTTGTGGTAGGAAGTGAGCTAGGGATGATTTTATTTTATGGCGGAATCCTAGGATTACAGTCCCTGTTCATAGTGGGATGGCTATTCCTAGATTTATTGATAATTGAGTTGTTGGGGTGAAGGAGTATGGGAAAAGTCCGAGTAAGTTGGTTGATCCAATGAAGATGATAAGTGACATTAATATTAAAGATCAGGTGCGTCCTTTAGAGTTTTGCATTGTTATTATTTGTTTAGTGATTAGTTTGGCTGCTCATTGTTGGATTGAGGTTAGTCGGTTATTAATTAGTCGGTTTGGAGTTGGGAGTATGATACTTGGGAAGAGGATTACTAGAGTAACAATAGGGAGTCCTATTATAGTGGGGGTAATAAAAGAGGTAAATAGATTTTCGTTCATTTTTTTTCTCAAGGACTTTTTTGTTTTATAGATTCGACATTTTTGGGTGTAGGGTTGGGTGAGAAGCTGAATGCCTTTACTTTTAATTGGAAGATGATGAATAGGGTAAGAATTATAGAGGTGATTGTTGTAAATCACGTAGATGTGTCGAGTTGTGGCATGTCATTATGGAGAGCAAGCTCTCTATCTTTAACTTAAAAGGTTAACGCTGCGGTAGCTTCATAATGTACTTATAGTATAGATAAAGATCAGTTTTCAAAGTATTTGAGTGGGACTATTTCTAGTACGATGGGTATGAAGCTGTGGTTTGAGCCACAAATTTCGGAGCATTGGCCGTAGTAGAGTCCCGGTCGTGTGGAAGTGAGGGTCGCTTGGTTCAGGCGCCCTGGGATGGCGTCTGTTTTTAGACCTAGTGATGGGACGGCTCATGAGTGTAATACATCTTCAGACGAGATTAATATTCGGATTGGTATTTCTATTGGTAGTACGACTCGATTGTCGACCTCAAGAAGTCGGAGCTCTCCGGGTTTTAGCTCTGATGTCGGGATTATGTAGGAGTCGAATGTCAGGTCTTCATAGTCGGTGTATTCATAGCTCCAGTATCATTGGTGCCCTATGGTTTTTACTGTTAGTACTGGGTTGTTAATCTCGTCTATTATGTACAGGATTCGTAGGGATGGGAGAGCAATTATGATAAGAATAATTGCTGGAAGGATTGTTCAGATAGTTTCTACTTCTTGGGCGTCTATTGTATTAGTGTGTGTTAATTTAGTGGTAAGTATAAGTGAGATGATATAAAGTACTAAAGAGCTGATTAGGTATACAATTATTAGTGTATGGTCATGGAAGTTTAGCAGCTCTTCCATAATGGGTGATGTTGCATCTTGTAGGCCTAGTTGTAGAGGGTGAGCCATGAAGATATACGGGGGTTAGCCTGTAATTTAACTTTGACAAAGTTATGTAATTATTTTACTAATATCTTGTATAGAGAAAGACATATGGGATATGAGGCTGGCTTGAAACTAGTTTTAGGGGGTTCGATTCCTTCCTTTCTTAGTGTGTTTTTACGTATGTAGGTTCTTCAAATGTGTGATATGGTGGCGGGCATCCGTGGAGTCATTCTAGGTTTGTTGTTGTAAGTTCGACTACTCCTACTTCCCGTTTAGAGGCGAATGCTTCTCAAACTATGAAGACTATAATGATTACTGCAGTTAGGGAGATAAAGGAGCCTATTGATGAAACTGTGTTTCATGCTGTGTAGGCATCTGGGTAATCAGAATAGCGTCGTGGTATACCGGATAGGCCAAGGAAGTGTTGGGGAAAAAAGGTTAAGTTTACTCCCACGAATATAATAGTAAAGTGGATTTTTGCTCATGTTTGGTCTAGTGTGTAGCCTGAGAATAGTGGAAATCAGTGTACAAATCCTCCTATAATTGCGAATACTGCTCCTATTGATAGAACGTAGTGAAAATGGGCTACTACGTAGTATGTGTCGTGTAGTACGATATCTAGGGATGAGTTGGATAGGACGATGCCTGTTAGACCACCTACTGTGAAAAGGAAAATAAATCCTAGGGCTCAGAGCAGGGCTGGGGATCATTTAATATTGCCTCCATGGAGTGTGGCTAGTCAGCTGAAAACTTTTACTCCCGTAGGGATGGCGATGATTATGGTAGCGGATGTAAAGTAGGCTCGTGTGTCAACGTCTATTCCAACCGTGAATATGTGGTGTGCCCATACGATGAAGCCTAAGAAGCCAATAGACATTATAGCCCATACTATTCCCATATACCCGAATGGTTCTTTTTTGCCAGAGTAGTAAGTAACGATGTGGGAGATTATGCCAAAGCCTGGTAGGATTAGGATGTATACTTCGGGATGTCCAAAAAATCAGAATAGGTGTTGATAGAGGATTGGGTCCCCTCCTCCTGCGGGGTCAAAGAAGGTAGTGTTTAGGTTTCGGTCAGTTAAGAGTATTGTAATTCCGGCGGCTAGTACGGGGAGGGAGAGTAATAAAAGGACTGCAGTAACTAGGACGGATCATACAAATAGTGGTGTTTGGTATTGTGATATTGCAGGGGGTTTTATGTTAATGATTGTTGTGATAAAGTTGATGGCACCGAGGATTGAGGACACACCAGCCAAGTGGAGTGAGAAGATGGTGAGGTCCACTGATGCCCCTGCATGGGCTAGATTACCCGCCAATGGGGGATATACAGTTCATCCAGTCCCTGCTCCGGCTTCCACTATTGAGGAGGCTAGTAGAAGGAGAAAGGATGGTGGGAGGAGTCAGAAGCTTATGTTGTTTATTCGGGGGAATGCTATGTCAGGGGCTCCGATTATTAAAGGCACTAATCAATTACCAAAGCCCCCAATAAGGATTGGTATTACCATGAAGAAGATTATTACGAACGCGTGGGCTGTAACAATGACGTTATAGATCTGGTCGTCTCCTAACAGGGTTCCCGGTTGTCCTAGTTCTGCGCGAATTAGCAAGCTTAAAGCGGTTCCTACTATTCCTGCCCAGGCCCCAAATATTAAGTACAGGGTGCCGATGTCTTTGTGGTTTGTTGAGAATAGTCAACGGTTAACGAACATAGGTAAAATGGCTGAGTAAGCATTAGACTGTAAATCTAACCACAGGGGTCAAGTCCTCTTTTTACCAGGCTTCGAGGTGATGAATCACGTTGAATTGCAAATTCAGAAGAGCAGCTTCAACTCTGCCGGGGCCTCTCCCGCCTTTTTTCCCGGACGGCGGGAGAAGTAGATTGAAGCCAGTTGTTTAGGGTGTTTAGCTGTTAACTAAAGTTTCGTGGGTTTGAGTCCCATCAATCTAGTAAGGGCTTAGCTTAGTAAAAGTGCTTGATTTGCGTTCATGAGATGTAGGGTGATATCCTGCAGTCCTTATTACAGGAATTAAGTTTATTTAACTTGCTTAGGGCTTTGAAGGCTCTTGGTCTGTTTAACCTAAATTCCTAGTTTAGGATGTATATGATGGGTGTTAGGGGTAGGGCTATAGTTGTAATGATGAAGAGTGGGGGTAGGAGGATTGAGGGTTTGTTGTTGGGGTGTCGTCATTTTATTTTTGTGGTGCTTGTGGTTGGGAATAGGGTTAGAGTGGTTGAGTAGATTAGTCGTATGTAGAAGTATAAGTTTAGTAGGGCTAGTATGGCTATGATTGTTGGTATTAAGATTAGGTCATTTTTTGTCAGTTCATCAATGATGATTCATTTTGGTAAGAAACCCGTTAGTGGTGGGAGTCCTCCGAGTGATAGTAGTGAGATGAGTAGTATTGGGGTAATTGCTGGGGTTACGTTTCAGGAGTGGGCTAGGGCGAGTGTGTTGGTGTTTGTGTTGTAGTTGATTATCGTGAACATGGTGATGGTAAGTAGGATGTAGGTTATTAGGTTTAGTATAAAGGCTATTGAGCTGTATGAGATGATGGCTATTATTCATCCTATGTGGGCGATTGATGAATAGGCTATGATTTTGCGTAGTTGTGTTTGATTTAGTCCGCCTCAGCCTCCGATTATGATTGATAGAAGGGCTATTGGTATAAGGAGTTGATGGCTGATTGATGGTGCTAGTTGATATAGAATGGAGATTGGGGCTAGTTTTTGTCATGTGAGTAGTAGTATTCCTGATATCAGGGTAGCTCCTTGGGTGACTTCTGGCACTCATAGGTGAAATGGAGCTAGTCCGAGTTTTATTGCTAGTGCTACTAGGGCTATGAATGACGTGGTGTGGTTTTGTATATGGGTAATTGATCATTGGCCTGAGTATAGCATGTTGATTACAATTGCTATTAGTAGTAACATGGATGCTGTGGCTTGTGTTATGAAGTATTTGGTTGCTGCTTCTGTGGATCGTGGACTTCCTTTGTTGATTAGTAGGGGAATAAATGCTAGTATGTTAATTTCTAAACCTGCTCATATTGTTAGTCAGTGGGAGCTTGTTATTGTAATTATTGTTCCTATGATTATAGTGGGGTAGATAGTTAATTTGGCGATAGGGTTGATTAGTACGGGAAGGATATAAACCAACATTTTCGGGGTATGGGCCCGATAGCTTAATTTAGCTGACCTTACTTTAGAGTTGGGTGTGATATGGTAGCACGAAGAATTTTGAGTTCTTAAGATTAGGTTCGACTCCTTTAACTCTAGAAATAAGAGGGTTTGAACCTCTATGCTTTACTCTATCAAAGTAATTCTTTTGTCAGACATATTTCTATATTTGTGGGGGAATGCTTGATGTGGCAACTGGGATGGATATGTATAGTATGCATGCAGCTAAGGTGATTGGGAGGAAGTTTTTTCATAGTAGGTGTATGAGTTGATCGTATCGAAATCGGGGGTATGATGCTCGGATCCATAGGAATAGTATGGTGAGGCAGAGGGTTTTGATGGTAAAGTTGATAGTATATAGCTCTGGGGCTAGGGGGTTATGGAATGCTCCTAAGAATATAATTGTTGTGAGAGCATTTATTATGATGATGTTTATGTACTCTGCCATGAAGAATAGGGCGAATGGTCCGGCGGCGTATTCTACGTTGAATCCGGATACTAGTTCGGATTCTCCTTCGGTTAGGTCAAATGGGGCCCGGTTAGTTTCTGCTAGTGTTGAGATAAATCATATCATTGCTAGTGGTCATGTTGGAATAATTAGTCAGATATGCTCTTGTGTTGTGATTAGTGAGGATATAGTGAATGATCCGTTTATAAGTATTACTGATAGGACAATAATGGCAAGGGATACTTCGTATGAGATTGTTTGTGCGACGGCTCGGAGTGCCCCGATTAGGGCGTATTTAGAATTTGATGATCAGCCTGACCATAGGATGGCGTAGACTGATAGGCTGGAGGTTGCTAGGATAAATAGGATACCGAAGTTCATGTTGATCAGGGGTTGTGGTATTGGGAATGGGATTCATATGATAAGGGCTAGTGTTAGGGCTAAGGTTGGGGCGATGGAGAATAGCAGTGGGGAGGAGGCTAGTGGTCGTATTGGTTCTTTGGTGAATAGTTTTAGTGCGTCGGCGAATGGTTGGAGGATACCGTAGGGGCCTACTACATTTGGGCCTTTTCGTAGTTGTATGTATCCAAGGAGTTTTCGTTCTACGAGGGTTAAGAATGCTATTGCAAGTAGGATGGGGATGGTTAGGGTTAGGACATTTATGATGAACATGGGGTGTTAAGGAGAGGAGTTGAACCTCTGAGGGTAAAGTCTTAAGTCTTATGCAATTGCCAGGCTCTGCCACCTTAACTAGCCCTGTTCTAGGGTAGGTGAGTGTATAGTTTACTAGATTGATGTAAGTGTATCTATTGGACTTAAGGCGCTGGTGGGCAGTAGGCCTTGTTTCTCTTGTCCTTTCGTACTGGGAGAAACTTGTAAATAGATAGAAACCGACCTGGATTGCTCCGGTCTGAACTCAGATCACGTAGGACTTTAATCGTTGAACAAACGAACCTTTAATAGCGGTTGCACCATTGGGATGTCCTGATCCAACATCGAGGTCGTAAACCCTATTGTCGATATGGACTCTAGAATAGGATTGCGCTGTTATCCCTAGGGTAACTTGGTCCGTTGATCAATTGATGGGTCAATTTATGATTTTTTCTATATTTTGACTTGTTAGTCTAGATTTAAATCATTCGGAGGTTGTTTTGTGCTCCGAGGTCACCCCAACCAAAATTATTAAACCAGAAATTATAGGGTTGGGCCAATTAGGGGTAGGAGTTATTGTATAATTGTGGTTGAAAAATTAAAGCTCCATAGGGTCTTCTCGTCTTATTGGTTTATTCCCGCCTCTTCACGGGAAGGTCAATTTCACTGATTGGAAGTAAGAGACAGATAAACCCTCGTCAAGCCGTTCATACAAGTCCCTATTTAGAGAACAAGTGATTATGCTACCTTTGCACGGTCAGGATACCGCGGCCGTTTAACAATTGTCACTGGGCAGGCGGTGCCTCTAATAGTTGTAATGCTAGAGGTGATGTTTTTGGTAAACAGGCGGGGTTTTTGTTTGCCGAGTTCCTTTTACTTCTTTTAATCTTTCCTTAATAGCACTCCTGTGTTGGGTTAACATTGCGTTTTATAGGTTGGGCTTGTTTTTGTTTTTTCCTTATGAATATGTTAACTATCAGTGATTCATTCGGTCTGATATAAGTTTGTGCTTGGAGAATTTTTTCTTGTTACTAATATTAACATTAATTCATCTATTTGTGAATAGATTAACTCAGTTTGTGCTATAGGAGGTCATGTCGGTTTTTGTGATTTAGAAGTTGGTACGGTTGAGCTTGAACGCTTTCTTAATTGGTGGCTGCTTTTAGGCCAACTATGGCTGTGTGGGTTATTTTACTCTCTATGCAAGGTTGTATCCGTATCTAAAGGGCTGTCCCCCTTTAGACTAGCATTAAAATTTACATGTTGGAGTATTGTTTCTTATGGTAAATTTTAAGTGGAACTGAAATTCGGTTCTGAGTAACCAGCTATCGTCAGGCTCGGTAGGCTTTTCACCTCTACCTAGAGATCTTCTCACTATTTTGCTACATAGATGAGTGTGTTCATAAATAACTGTCTTTAGGTAGCTCGTCTGATTTCGGGGTGCTTAGCGAAGTTCTCTGTGTTAAGCCTTTTCTAGTTAAATCATTATGCAAAAGGTACAAGGTGTAATCTTTGCTTTTTTAGTGCTTTGAATTAATCTTTCATCTTTCCCTTGCGGTACTGTCTCTATCGCTCCTGATATGTATTTCTATCACCTATACTTTACAGACTGGTGAATGTTTTATTTTATGGGTTTATATGTAGTTGTGGTTGTTTGTTTTTGGGCTAGAGTTAGCTCAAAATGTTCATTGTGTGAAGTCTTCTGGGCGTAGGCCAGATGCTTTATGGTTAAGCTACATTTTGATGTTCCAAGCACACTTTCCAGTATGCTTACCTTGTTACGACTTATCTCCTCTTAATTTTTATGGTATTGGCTTATGTAGGCTTTGTAGTAAAAATGTTGAGGAGGGTGACGGGCGGTGTGTGCGTGCTTCATTGCTCAGTTCAATTGAGCTTTCTAAGTTCAATTTACTGCTAAATCCTCCTTATCCTCTTCGATTTCATAAGAGTTTCCGTTGATTTTCTTGGGGTAAGAAAATGTAGCCCATTTCTTCCCATCTCATTGGCTACACCTTGACCTAACGTTTTTATGTTGTATGTTTTGGCTTACTTAGAGTGCCTTAATTAGGGTTTGCTGAAGATGGCGGTATATAGGCTGACTTAGCAAGAGATGGTGAGGTAAATCGGGGTTTATCGATTATAGAACAGGCTCCTCTAGACGGATATAAAGCACCGCCAAGTCCTTTGAGTTTTAAGCTGTTGCTAGTAGTTCTCTGGCGAATATGTTTGTTGGTTTACATATTTGGGTTTACGGCTAAGCATAGTGGGGTATCTAATCCCAGTTTGGGTCTTAGCTGTCGTGTTATCAGACTTATTAAGATTACTTTCGTAAGTTATTTTTTCCTTAGCTATAGCTTTTTACGGCCTAGGTAAAGTTTATTCTTATTCAGGGTAAGGCTCTTAAACACGCTTTACGCCGGGGTTTATTAGTTTGGGTCTATCGTATGACCGCGGTGGCTGGCACGATATTTACCAACCCTTAGTAGTCAGTGTAACTAAGTCAAACTTTCGTTCATTGCTTAATTTTTATCACTGCTGTGTCCCGTGGGGGTGTGGCAAAGCAAAGCGTTTTTAGCTACAGGTTTGTGTGCTTGATGCTTGCTCCTCTTGGTCTATTAGACTTAGAGGGCATATTCACTGGGGTACGGATATTTGCATGTGTAATTTCACTGAAGACTAATAAAAAGGCTAGGACCAAACCTTTACTTGTTTATGGGATTATATAATCCATCTAGGCATTTTCAGTGCCTTGCTTTGGTGTATAAGCTACATTAAC